TAGCGAGCGTAGTTCAATGGTAAAACATCTCCTTGCCAAGGAGAAGGTACGGGTTCGATTCCCGTCGCTCGCCAGCTTAATTTAGTAAGGTACTATGATAAAAAATTCAGTCTAGTTGACTACTTAACTACTTATATTAAATTAAGTAGTTGTTAGTCTAGTACCGTATCCCTTCCTATCTTATCCTTTGCACTCGACTCAAAAAAAAAGAGTGCTTCGGGGGCGAAAATCGAACTTGCCAAGAAGGTGCCCTAAACCAGGGATTTACCGAGACAAACAAGAGAAAATTGCTTTTAAAGGGGAATAGACTGTGCCTTTCTTTTATTTCTTTTTTCTTTTCTACCTGCTGAATAAAAAAAGGGTTGGATATAGCCCTCTACCATATCTATACAATCTACCATATCTATACAAATAGAATAGTCCATTTATTTATATTAGAATAGTCCATTTATTTATATGGACTGCTAAGTGCGGAGACGGGAATCGAACCCGTGACCTCAAGGTTATGAGCCTCGTGAGCTACCAAACTGCTCTACTCCGCTCTGTAGGGCCAAAAACTGGTGGACGAAAAAGGTTGAATACAAGTCTCTACCATGTCTAGACAAATAGAATAGTCTTTTTATACAGAATGGAGCGGGTAGCGGGAATCGAACCCGCATCGTTAGCTTGGAAGGCTAGGGGTTATAGTCGACGTTGGTTGATTATTTTAAACGTCTCTAATTCAAAACCGAACATGAAATTTTGATTTCATTCGGCTCCTTTATGGCTATTCTCACCACTTAACATCTATGTTAGCTTTTCTGTCTGAATGGAACCAAAGCTCTCTGCTTTCTAGATGATCCCTATAGAGTAGGAGATAGAAATTCTCCTAAATATCTATCTAATCTACTTACTTCGTTCCCTAATTTCATTCAAGAAATCCTGAGGAAAAGAGTTGGGTTTCCACCGAGCTGAAACAATATCCTGATGGTTCTAGTAAACCAAAACTATCGTTTTTTAGCTATTGGGCTTCCATTTCTTTTTTAACTAAAAGAAGATTTAGTTACGATTGGAAATAAAATTTTTTGTATCTTCATCCATAGATCCTTTACTCATATTTATTCAATTGGAATACTTAATCCAATGCAAAATTATGCTCCGCGCCTCTGTACTCATAATCAAATTTGTATTTTGCATGCAAATTTCATTAGTCTTTGGATACTAATCGCGAGAATGTATATTCTTCCTCAATATGCTATTGAGAGGAAAAGGATTAAACCCTTTATAAGAACTAAAGTTTTCATCGGAATATGAATATAAAAAAACTTAAGGATGCCTTAAGTATATCATTTCAAATTCAGTTATTAATAGAACGAATCACACTTTTACCACTAAACTATACCCGCTACATGTAGATTATGATACCAACACTACCCTTTGTCAAGGGTAGCGATTCGAGGAGGAAGCTAATCCCACCTACGGAGAAAAGTGAGCAGTTGGTACTTCAATCGCAGGCCTTTAATTTAGGATTTCGATGGCCCCTCTCTAGTCTGTAAAAGAAATCTCTTCTTACCATGCCACTAGCGTATGAACCAAATGTATGCATTTTGATTAGGATCGTATTCTTCGTATTCTATAGTTTGATTATTCCTACAATATACACTAAGAGATATAGGCGAGAGTACCCATCAATCCCTTTCTTCCTTTTCTTTTTTGTTAGGCAGGCTGTAGAATAATTTTTATACTCTGCAGTATAAATTCAACTGCGCACTTTTTAGAATAAAATTGTTGATAAAACTCCAATATAGTTTGTTCAAAATACACCTTTTGGATAATATTCAAGTACTATTTCTATTTCCAAAAGGTCCCCGTTGAAAATTGCTGCAACAAATCCGTCCAAAACTGAAAAATAGAAAAGTTTTGAACTCGAAGGTTTTTCTAAGGAATGCCTGTGAAAAATTGTTTCAATCTCGCACCAAAACAGATAAGAAGTATATCACTGAAAATTAATACAATACCCAGCCATATGGGTATATGAGGAGGGCGAATTCCTTTATACCCCCCCAATTAGACTTAAGGGAAATAAAACATAAATGGAGAAAGTTCTCATCATAAGATCAGCCAATAGAAGAAAAAAGCCCTAATTCTGCAGAACATTCCGAGCACGTGAAAAGTGAATAGGCTAAAGATAAAAAAAACAAAGTCTACCATTTTTTTTAACAGCAGTTCTTATTGCCCCTTTGGCCTTTTTGAACCTCACCATGAATAAACTTCTATATCTCAATAGAGAAAATAAAATCTCTACATATATATCTATATATGTATATATTATGTACATTAATATATACATATATTTTCTACATTATGCAGTAGATCTATAATGGTAAATGAAAGTAATGAAAGTGGCTAATTTTTGAATAAAAAGCCCTTTTAACTCAGTGGTAGAGTAATGCCATGGTAAGGCATAAGTCATCGGTTCAAATCCGATAAAGGGCTTTTCCCTTAGTGGTAGAGTAATGCCACGGCAAGACCGAAGTCATCGGTTCGAATCCGATAGAGTACTTTTCTACTAAATTCATTCACTTTTTTTCTTTTTTTTTTTGAAAATGTCTCTGTTTTTTATTGAATTTTATGACTTCGTTTAGTATGAGATGCCATATTTTTGGTCTGAACACTAAACGAAGCACAGAGTTTAAATTGCAAAAAATAAATGAAATTGGACTCTTTTTCCTGTTAGAGCAATCAAATCAATATCTGTACTGAACTAATCTAGAATCCTTTTTATTAATCTATTCTTATTCTATTAAAAGTAAAAGGAATTTCCCTAAAAAGCAGGGGATGATCCGTGAATTAATCTAACCATCAACTAAAAAAAAAATCCTATGAAAGCATAATAGAAAAGTAGGAAAGACTCTTTGCTTTGATCTATTTATACTCTTCGATTCGAGTATATTGACAATTCCAAAAAACTGCTCATACTATCATTATAGTATAATGACGAGTGGTTCTATATAGCACTATCGTCTAGTATAGCACTATCGTCTAGTGATGCCCCTATCGTCTAGTGGTTCAGGACATCTCTCTTTCAAGGAGGCAGCGGGGATTCGACTTCCCCTGGGGGTAGGGAGTATTATAAAAAGAGGTTAATCATAGATTATCAAAAACCCTAGAATAAATTCTTCCTGGGTCGATGCCCGAGCGGTTAATGGGGACGGACTGTAAATTCGTTGACGATATGTCTACGCTGGTTCAAATCCAGCTCGGCCCAAAAATCTAGGGCTTCGTGAATATGAACTAAATCCTTTTTTTCTTCCATAAAAAAATATCTGATCCATAGAAATAAAGGATAAAGAGAAAAGAAGGGGAAAATTTTTTTTCTAAGCCATATCTCTCTGATTCTTTTCTTACAAAGAAAACAGTTTTCTTATTGAAAGGTGGATTATCAGTTGTTTTTAGGGATAAAAAATCGCGGCATACTAGTTATGCCACTCTCATTATACCCACATATCCTATGTGAGTGTAGTAGTATATGATTCATCTATTTCTTAGAGTACAACAGACGAATCTTCTTAGGGTTCTATTTAAGAATAGGTATGCCATACACCCCGCAGGGATTGTAGTTCAATTGGTTAGAGCACCGCCCTGTCAAGGCGGAAGCTGCGGGTTCGAGCCCCGTCAGTCCCGAACTAGGGTTCAATGAATGAAAAAATTAATCTTTCCTTTTTTTCATCAAGAATTTCCCTGAAAAAGGGGGGGCAGAAGGCAAGATCAAATATCTATGGAGAACCCTTACTTTACTTTTTTTATTTCGCAGCTCTCAATAAAAAGAGAGCTTTATAGGAATCTTTTTTTTAACTACTTCCGGTTGATAAGGAAAGACATACATATCATACGTGGATTAGTATAATTTAGGATATTACTCTATTTTTATGATATGATGCTACCATCCTCATCTTAACTTCCTATTTGACTCTTATCTTAAGGCATAGAGTTACGGTATTTTACCAGAATCCAATCATACACAAATTGGATTCGTTTATTGTTAGAGAATTAATTTAATATAATTAGTTCCTTTTTAGGGGTTAAACCACACCACTTCCATTTTGTAGTTCCAACTTTGTGTATATTCAATGAATTCTTGGAAAGAATCTACCTCATTCTCAGTCCATTTTATGAATCTGCTCTCATCTTTAGACCCAAAAAGCAGATATTGACAGTAACCTAATAAAATAAAAACCAAGCAAACACTCTTTTTCCTAAATTGAAATATTGGATCTTTTTTATTTAAGATCCTCTTTTCTCCATCTCATTTCTACCTCTACTGCTTATTTGGATGTCTATGTGACCCATAGAAAGTCGGTTATATAATACATACATAATAGTATGTATAACTATAAGAAAAAGGAAGGGAAATAAAGAAAAAGGAAGGGAAATAGAAAAGCAAAAGTCGAAAAGGATGAAAAATGGAGGGGTTCCGAATCCAATCAAAAAACCTATTTTGGTCTTAGTATGGATAAGGCATCTTCATATGTTATATTATTCTACTATCAACATGAATTGATTTGATAGATCCAATATTCATAATATTGAATTGATTCAGTATTATCAGAATGCAAGCCCTCCCCTTGAATTTACAGGGATACCCCCTTTTCCTCTCCATGGGATTACATCCCGAGTTATTGTGAAAAAAGAAAATAAAGACGTTATGGAAGTAAATATTCTCGCATTTATTGCTACTGCATTGTTCATTCTAGTTCCTACTGCCTTTTTACTTATTATTTATGTAAAAACAGCCAGCCAAAATGATTAATTGGAATTCCAATTAATCATTGAAGAAATGAAAAAGGGATTAAAGAAAATAAAAATCCAAGTCTTAAATGAAAGGATCCGGTTGGAATCCTAAAGTGTGGTAGAAAGAACTATATGTAGTTCTTTCTACCACACTTTAGATTCTTTCTATTATATTATCTTGAATCTACATAGAATAGATTAGTAGATTGAAATAGTAATCTAATTCAACTTCTTTTTTCACTGCATCCACTTAATTTCAAGCAAGTCAAAATCAAAAAAATCGAAGACAATTCTTCATTGAAAGAATCCATGGAGAGGGAGAAAAATAATACGAGAATAGACTATAATAAAAGAAAAAAAAGTAAATAAAAGGAAAAAACCAGCGAATCTTTCATACTTAAAAATGACGCGAGATGCTTCACGCGAGATCCTTCAAAAAAAAGAACAAAAAAAAAAATTCTAAGAATAAGAAAAGAGTATAAATGGAAAATGTGCGATATGTTGTGAATAGCTTCGTGTAAGAAAGTCTAATTTTCTTATGTAAAGAACTTTATTTTTACTCGTCACTTCTAGTAGAAATTCTTAATTACTAGAATCGCTCTTTCTATTCTATTTCTTTCTATTTCTATTATAGTAGAATGAACATAGTAGAATAGAACGACTCTTTCTTAAAAGAAAAGAGTTTTTTTACAAGAGTGAAACAAAACTAAAGAAAGAGAGAAAAAATAAAGTTTGGCAAAATGATTAATACAAAAAAAAATGATCAATTAAAGAAAAGAGTTGATACTACAATTCGACTACTCAATCAATTAGTAGTATCCCTAGAGTCCACTTCTCCCCCATACTACTAGCGAAAGAGAAAATGTAAAGACTACCATTAAAGCAGCCCAAGCGAGACTTACTATATCCATGTAAATTATGTCTCCTATTTCTATGAAGGAATTATTCTACTATTGATCAATAATCATAGTGGAATTAAGGGTACAGAGTCAAAATTCTGCTCTAAGACTATGGATGAATCGGTTAAAGGAATTTACTCCTATCAAATTCTTATATGATTTCTGGTGGAATTGGAGAGTATTAAGTATAAATATGATACATATACCTTTTCCTTAAAAAAGAAAGAGTGTGGGAATGTCCTGAATAGAAGATGCGGGAATAGAGAGATTTTTTCTTCCTTTTGTTATCTTTTTATAAGCAAAGGACGTCAGAATATACCATAAAATTAAAATTAGGATAGATAAATATTTATTGGATACCTACTTTACCCATGTTTATTTTTGACCTAAACCCTACTGCCCCACTTTCACTCTTTCATAGAAAGAGTGAGGAGACCTTATCCACTCCACAACTCCGAAATTGATTTTTGATCAGCCTATTCAATCTGATTCTCGACAGAATCCGTAGCCTTTACTTTAGTGAAAGTCCCTTCTTCAATCTTAGATTGAAAAAAGACTTAGGGACCTTTGGAAGTTTTAAATTCCCGAATCAATTCAAATTAATAAAAGAATAAGGAAACGCTACCTCATCTCTGTTGGTAGTTCCCCGTTTGGGCCACTGCCGCCAAAACAAAGCCTCGTTTGAGGATAGAACTATGGTATGGATTCTCAAAATCCAGTATCGCCAGACCTAGTTACTCTCTTGCCCCAACTTATGAGGGTACGAAATTTTTGAATTTGATTAGTACTATAATCCTAAGTATTATATTGATCAGGCGGCACCCAGATTTGAACTGGGGATAAAGGATTTGCAGTCCCCTGCCTTACCACTTGGCCATGCCGCCAAAAAATCCGATCTAAAATCGAGAAAAGAACAAGTATTCATCCATATTTTCTTACTAAAACCCCCTTTTTTTCTATTCTATTGAGATGGCAAAGGAGAATTTTCTTTCTATTCTATTGAAATGGCAAAGGAGCAAAAGTGGATTTCCAGTCACAGACTGCAAAATTCAGAACAAATTGGAACCATTAACTAGAACTAGAATTTTTTTTTGAATTGTAGTAGTAAACGACTCTTAAATCGGTATTCTCTCCTTTAATGGCATAATAAAATAGAGTAATAGTTTCCCTAATCTGTATATAGGTAAACTCCAGGTCCGAACAGCATTATTATCTACGGATGCCCCTTATGTACATATCCCTACGGGGAATCATGCTTTAATTTTTCATTGCATTAAATATCTTGAATAAAAAGAGGAAATTTGCTCTGATATAGATTATGGCCTGGCCTTCTTTTCTTGGCCCACACAAGTGAAATTACGATAAAAGAAAGGATATGTGAATAGGTGGATAACTAGATTAGCAAGTACTTCAAAAAAGTAAGTACTTTATTTTAGGATTCTACAACGAAATCCTTTATTTTTCAGCAATTCTATTACTACGAAACAAAAAATAACCTTCAAATTCTTTTTGAAAATAAAACTAAGCGTACTATTCTAAATTCTAAATCGAACTAAAGTCAAACTTTCTAGTGCTTATAAATTATTATGGCTTTATTTCTTTCATAGAAAGGAGATAAAACGAGAAATCTTTGCTATCCAATCTGATTAGAATATCATAAAGTTTAAGTGGCAGAATTTTTTCTAGGACTTTTTTATCCATTCATTTTAATTCCATTTCTACCCCTGCAAAAGTAGAACTTTCGTCAAAATTATCTTTATTCATATATATGAAATACATATATGAAATACGTATGTGGAGTTCCCTAGAATTTCATGTGATTCAGTAAACAGAATATAGATTCCATGATTGCTAGATTAATCCGTAGGGATTGATAAAGAGTGAGCTGATAATGGAATTTTTCTTCGATAAACAGGAAACTTAAGATTAAGATGCTCCGGAATGGAAATGAGGGAATGTCCACAATACCCGGATTTAGTCAGATCCAATTCGAGGGATTTTGTAGGTTCATTAATCAAGGATTGGCAGAAGAACTTGAGAAGTTTCCAACAATTAAAGATCCAGATCACGAAATTGCATTTCAATTATTTGCGAAAGCATATCAATTGCTAGAACCCTCGATAAAAGAAAGGGATGCTGTGTATGAATCACTCACTTATTCTTCTGAATTATATGTATCCGCGAGATTAATTTTTGGTTTCGATGTGCAAAAGCAAACCATTTCTATTGGAAACATTCCTATAATGAATTCCTTAGGAACCTTTATAATAAATGGAATATACCGAATTGTGATCAATCAAATATTGCTAAGTCCTGGTATTTACTACCGCTCCGAATTAGACCATAAGGGAATTTCTATATACACCGGGACTATAATATCAGATTGGGGAGGAAGATCGGAATTAGCAATTGATAAAAAAGAAAGGATATGGGCTCGCGTGAGTAGAAAACAAAAGATATCCATTTTAGTTCTATCATCAGCTATGGGTTCGAATCTAAGAGAAATTTTGGATAATGTTTCCTACCCCGAAATTTTCTTGTCTTTCCCGAATGCTAAGGAGAAAAAGAGGATTGAGTCAAAAGAAAAAGCTATTTTGGAGTTTTATCAACAATTTGCTTGTGTAGGCGGGGACCTGGTATTTTCGGAGTCCTTATGTGAGGAATTACAAAAGAAATTTTTTCAACAAAAATGTGAATTAGGAAGAGTTGGTCGACGAAATATGAATCGGAGACTGAATCTTAATATACCTCAGAACAATACATTCTTGTTACCACGAGATGTATTGGCCGCTACGGATCATTTGATTGGAATGAAATTTGGAACGGGTATACTTGACGATGACGATATGAATCACTTGAAAAATAAACGTATTCGTTCGGTTGCGGATCTGTTACAAGATCAATTCGGACTGGCTCTTGGCCGTTTACAACATGCGGTTCAAAAAACTATCCGTAGAGTATTCATACGTCAATCGAAACCGACTCCACAAACTTTGGTAACTCCAACTTCAACTTCGATTTTATTAATAACTACTTATGAGACCTTTTTTGGCACATACCCCTTATCTCAAGTTTTTGACCAAACCAATCCATTGACACAAACGGTTCATGGGCGAAAAGTGAGTTGTTTGGGTCCTGGAGGATTGACGGGGAGAACTGCGAGTTTTCGGAGCCGAGATATTCATCCGAGTCACTATGGGCGTATTTGTCCAATTGACACGTCCGAAGGCATCAATGTTGGACTTACTGGATCCTTAGCTATTCATGCGAGAATTGATCACTGGTGGGGATCTATAGAGAGTCCGTTTTATGAAATATCTGAGAAAGCAAAAGAAAAAAAAGAGAGACAGGTGGTTTATTTATCACCAAATAGAGATGAATATTATATGATAGCAGCAGGAAATTCTTTGTCCTTGAATCAGGGTATTCAGGAAGAACAAGTTGTTCCAGCTAGATACCGCCAAGAATTCCTGACTATTGCATGGGAACAGATTCATGTTAGAAGTATTTTTCCTTTCCAATATTTTTCTATTGGAGGTTCTCTCATTCCTTTTATTGAGCATAATGATGCGAATCGGGCTTTAATGAGTTCTAATATGCAGCGCCAAGCAGTTCCACTTTCTCGGTCCGAGAAGTGCATTGTTGGAACTGGATTGGAACGCCAAACAGCTCTAGATTCGAGGGTTTCCATTATAGCCGAACGCGAGGGAAAGATCATTTCTAGTGATAGTCAGAAGATCCTTTTATCAAGTAGTGGGAAGACTATAAGTATTCCTTTAGTTGCCCATCGGCGCTCTAACAAAAATACTTGTATGCACCAAAAACCTCGGGTTTCGCGGGGTAAATCCATTAAAAAAGGGCAAATTTTAGCGGAGGGAGCAGCTACAGTTGGTGGGGAACTTGCTTTAGGAAAAAACGTTTTAGTAGCTTATATGCCGTGGGAGGGTTACAATTTTGAAGACGCAGTACTAATTAGCGAACGTTTGGTATATGAGGATATTTATACTTCTTTTCACATCCGAAAATATGAAATTCAGACGGATACGACAAGCCAAGGCTCCGCTGAAAAAATCACTAAAGAAATACCACATCTAGAAGAACATTTACTCCGCAATTTGGACAGAAATGGAGTTGTGAGGTTGGGATCCTGGGTAGAAACAGGCGATATTTTAGTAGGTAAATTAACGCCTCAGATAGCGAGCGAATCCTCGTATATCGCGGAAGCTGGATTATTACGGGCCATTTTTGGTCTTGAGGTATCCACTTCAAAAGAAACTTCTCTCAAACTACCTATAGGTGGAAGAGGGCGCGTTATCGATGTGAAATGGATCCAGAGGGACCCCCTCGACATAATGGTTCGTGTATATATTTTACAGAAACGTGAAATCAAAGTTGGGGATAAAGTAGCAGGAAGACACGGGAATAAGGGGATCATTTCCAAAATTTTGCCTAGGCAAGATATGCCCTATTTGCAAGATGGAACACCTGTTGATATGGTCTTCAATCCCCTAGGAGTACCCTCACGAATGAATGTGGGACAAATATTTGAAAGCTCACTCGGTTTAGCAGGGGATCTGCTAAAGAAACATTATAGAATAGCACCCTTTGATGAGAGATATGAGCAAGAGGCTTCAAGAAAACTTGTGTTTTCGGAATTATATGAAGCCAGTAAACAAACAAAAAATCCATGGGTATTTGAACCCGAGTACCCGGGAAAAAGCAGAATATTTGATGGAAGAACAGGAGATCCCTTCGAACAACCTGTTCTAATAGGGAAGTCCTATATTTTAAAATTAATTCATCAAGTTGATGAAAAAATCCATGGACGTTCTACTGGGCCCTACTCACTTGTTACCCAACAACCCGTTAGAGGAAGAGCCAAACAAGGGGGACAACGAGTAGGAGAAATGGAAGTTTGGGCTTTAGAAGGATTTGGTGTTGCTCATATTTTACAAGAGATACTTACTTATAAATCTGATCATCTTATAGCTCGCCAAGAAATACTTAATGCTACGATCTGGGGAAAAAGAGTGCCTAATCACGAGGATCCTCCAGAATCTTTTCGAGTGCTCGTTCGAGAACTACGATCTTTGGCTCTAGAACTGAACCATTTCCTTGTATCTGAGAAGAACTTTCAGGTTAATAGGGAGGATGTTTGATCAGAATAAATATAAATTTTTTTCTTATTTCTATTTTATGATTGACCAATATAAACATAAACAACTTCAAATTGGACTCGTTTCCCCCCAACAAATAAAGGCTTGGGCTAACAAAATCCTACCTAATGGGGAAGTCGTTGGCGAAGTCACAAGGCCCTCCACTTTTCATTATAAAACCGATAAACCAGAAAAAGATGGATTGTTTTGCGAAAGAATCTTTGGACCCATAAAAAGCGGAATTTGTGCTTGTGGAAATTCTCGAGCGAGCGTAGCGGAAAACGAAGACGAAAGGTTTTGTCAAAAATGCGGGGTAGAATTTGTTGATTCTCGGATACGAAGATATCAAATGGGATACATCAAACTGGCATGTCCAGTGACTCATGTGTGGTATTTGAAAGGTCTTCCTAGTTATATCGCGAATCTTTTAGATAAACCTCTTAAGAAATTGGAAGGCCTAGTATACGGCGATTTCTCTTTTGCTAGGCCCAGCGCTAAAAAACCTACTTTCTTACGATTACGAGGTTTATTCGAAGATGAAATTGCATCCTGTAACCACAGCATTTCTCCCTTTTTTTCTACCCCAGGCTTTGCAACATTTCGAAATCGGGAAATTGCGACAGGAGCAGGTGCTATTAGAGAACAATTAGCAGATTTGGATTTGCGAATTATTATAGAGAATTCCTTGGTTGAATGGAAGGAATTAGAAGATGAGGGGTATAGTGGAGATGAATGGGAAGATAGAAAAAGACGAATAAGAAAAGTTTTTTTAATTAGACGAATGCAATTGGCAAAACATTTTATTCAAACAAATGTAGAACCAGAATGGATGGTTTTGTGCTTATTACCAGTTCTTCCTCCCGAATTGAGACCCATTGTTTATAGGTCTGGGGATAAAGTAGTGACTTCGGATATTAATGAACTTTATAAGAGAGTTATCCGTCGGAACAACAACCTTGCCTATCTATTAAAAAGAAGTGAATTAGCGCCAGCCGATTTAGTAATGTGCCAGGAAAAATTGGTACAAGAAGCCGTGGATACACTTCTTGATAGTGGGTCTCGCGGACAACCGACGAGGGATGGTCACAATAAAGTATACAAGTCACTTTCAGATGTAATTGAGGGTAAAGAGGGGAGGTTTCGCGAGACTCTGCTTGGGAAACGGGTCGATTACTCGGGGCGTTCTGTCATTGTTGTGGGTCCTTCGCTTTCATTACATCAATGTGGATTACCTCTAGAGATAGCAATAAAGCTTTTTCAGCTATTTGTAATTCGCGATTTAATCACGAAACGTGCTACTTCTAATGTCAGGATTGCTAAAAGGAAAATTTGGGAAAAGGAACCCATTGTATGGGAAATACTTCAAGAAGTTATGCGGGGGCATCCTGTACTGTTGAACAGAGCACCTACCCTGCATAGATTAGGCATACAGGCCTTCCAACCCACTTTAGTGGAGGGGCGTACTATTTGTTTACATCCATTAGTGTGTAAGGGTTTCAATGCGGACTTTGATGGGGATCAAATGGCTGTTCATCTACCTTTATCCTTGGAAGCTCAAGCAGAAGCCCGTTTACTTATGTTTTCTCATATGAATCTCCTGTCTCCCGCTATTGGAGATCCTATTTGCGTGCCAACCCAAGACATGCTTATCGGACTTTATGTATTAACGATTGGAAATCGTCGAGGTATTTGTGCAAATAGATATAATAGTTGCGAAAACTATCCAAATAAAAAAGTAAATTACAATAATAATAATTATACGAAAGATAAAGAACCCCATTTTTCTAGTTCCTATGATGCACTGGGAGCTTATAGACAGAAACGAATCGGTTTAAACAGTCCCTTGTGGCTACGATGGAAACTAGATCAACGCGTCATTGGATCAAGAGAAGTTCCGATTGAAGTTCAATATGAATCTTTTGGGACTTATCATGAGATTTATGCCTACTATCTAATAGTCGGAAATAGAAAAAAAGAAACCCGTTCTATATACATTCGAACCACTCTTGGTCATATTTCTTTTTATAGAGAAATAGAGGAAGCCATACAAGGATTTAGTCGAGCCTATTCATACACTATCTAAATCTAAACAAGGAAGTTAGATTCGGCGATGCCCCTTTCGGGGGGCATTACGATTTCGCTAGTACCATCTTTTTTGCCACGCAAATTCAGATTGAGATTGAGGAAAGGGGGTAAATTAAGTTTTCGAATCACTGACTCAGGCCTATTGTCGAATCCTACTCAGCAATTGTCGAATCCTACTCAGTCAAAAAAGGGGGTACTTATGTATGGCGGAACGGGCCAACCTGGTCTTTCATAATAAAGAGATAGACGGAACTGCTATGAAACGACTTATTAGCAGATTAATAGATCATTTCGGAATGGGATATACATCCCATATACTGGATCAAATAAAAGCTCTGGGCTTCCATCAAGCCACTACTACATCGATTTCTTTAGGAATCGAGGATCTTTTAACAATACCCTCTAAAGGATGGTTAGTCCAAGATGCAGAACAACAGAGTTTTCTTTTGGAGAAACACTATTATTATGGGGCTGTACACGCAGTAGAAAAATTACGCCAATCCGTTGAAATATGGTATGCTACAAGTGAATATTTGAAACAAGAAATGAATTCGAATTTTCGGATAACGGATCCTTCTAATCCAGTCTATCTAATGTCTTTTTCAGGAGCTAGAGGAAATGCATCTCAGGTACACCAATTAGTAGGGATGAGAGGGTTAATGGCGGATCCTCAAGGACAAATGATTGATTTACCTATTCAAAGCAATTTACGCGAGGGACTTTCTTTAACAGAATATATAATTTCCTGTTACGGAGCCCGCAAAGGGGTTGTAGATACTGCTGTACGAACAGCGGATGCTGGATATCTTACACGCAGACTTGTTGAAGTAGTTCAACATATTATTGTGCGTAGAAGAGATTGTGGTACTATCCGAGGTATTTCTGTGAGTCCTCAAAATGGGATGACAGAAAAACTTTTTGTCCAAACACTAATTGGTCGTGTATTAGCAGACGATATATATATCGGTTCACGATGCATTGCTGCTCGAAATCAAGATATTGGAATTGGATTAGTCAATCGATTCATAACTGCCTTTCGAGCACAACCGTTTCGGGCACAACCCATATATATTAGAACTCCTTTTACTTGCCGGAGCGCATCTTGGATTTGTCAATTATGTTATGGGCGGAGTCCCACTCATGGCGATCTGGTCGAATTGGGAGAAGCTGTAGGTATTATTGCGGGTCAATCAATTGGTGAGCCAGGGACTCAACTAACATTAAGAACTTTTCATACTGGTGGAGTATTCACAGGGGGTACTGCCGACCTTGTACGATCCCCCTCGAATGGAAAAATCCAATTCAATGAGGATTTGGTTCACCCCACACGTACCCGTCATGGGCAGCCTGCTTTTCTATGCTATATAGACTTGCGTGTAACTATTCAGAGTCAGGATATTCTACATAGTGTGAATATTCCGTTAAAAAGCCTTATTCTAGTGCAAAATGATCAATATGTAGAATCGGAACAAGTAATTGCGGAGATTCGTGCCGGAACATCCACTTTGCATTTTAAAGAAAAGGTACAAAAGCATATTTATTCCGAATCAGACGGGGAAATGCACTGGAGTACTGATGTTTACCATGCGCCCGAATATCAATATGGTAATCTTCGTCGATTACCAAAAACAAGCCATTTATGGATATTGTCAGTAAGTATGTGCAGATCCAGTATAGCATCCTTTTCGCTGCACAAGGATCAAGATCAAATGAATACTTATTCTTTTTCTCTTGACGGAAGATATATCTTTGACCTCTCAATGGCTAATGATCAAGTAAGCCATAGACTGTTGGATACTTTTGGTAAAAAAGAGGATACTTTTGGTAAAAAAGATAAGGAAATTCTTGATTATTTAACCCCAGATCGAATCGTTTCCAACAATCATTGGAATTTTGTTTATCCTTCTATTCTTCAAGATAATTCGGATTTGTTGGCGAAAAAGCGAAGAAATAGGTTCGTCATTCCATTACAATATCATCAAGAACAAGAAAAAGAGCTAATATCCTGTTTGGGGATTTCGATTGAAATACCCTTTATGGGTGTTTTACGTAGAAATACTATTTTTGCTTATTTTGACGATCCAGGATACAGAAAAGATAAAAGGGGTTCAGGAATTGTTAAATTTCGATATAGGACCCTAGAGGAAGAATATCGGACCCGAGAGGAAGAGTATAGGACTCTAGAGGAAGACTCAGAGGACGAATATGAGAGCCCAGAGAACGAATATAGGACTCTAGAAGACGAATATGAAACCCTAGAAGACGAATATAGGACTCTAGAAGACGAATATGAAACCCTAGAAGACGAATATAGGACTCTAGAAGACGAATATGAAACCCTAGAAGACGAATATAGGACTCTAGAAGACGAATATGAAACCCTAGAAGACGAATATAGGACTCTAGAGAAAGACTCAGAAGAAGAATATGGGAACCCAGAGAACGAATATAAAACTCGAGAAGACGAATATGAAACTCTAGAGGAAGAAGAATATGGGAGCCGTGAAGATGGCTCAGAGAACGAATATGGGGCTTTAGAAGAAGACTCAGAGGAAGACTCAGAGGACGAATATGGGAGCCCAGGGGAAGATTCTATCTTAAAAAAAGAGGGTTTTATTGAGCATCGAGGAACAAAAGAATTTCGTCTAAAATACCAAAAAGAAGTAGATCGGTTTTTTTTCATTCTTCAAGAACTGCATATCTTGCCGAGATCCTCATCCCTAAAGGTACTTGACAATAGTATTATTGGAGTGGATACACAACTCACAAAAAATACAAGAAGTCGACTAGGTGGATTGGTCCGAGTTAAGAGAAAAAAAAGCCATACGGAACTAAAAATCTTTTCCGGAGATATTCATTTTCCTGAAGAGGCGGATAAGATATTAGGCGCCAGTTTGATACCACCAGAAAGAAAAAAAAAAGATTCTAAGGACTCAAAAAAAAGAAAAAATTGGGTTTATGTTCAACGGAAAAAAATTCTCAAAAGCAAGGAAAAGTATTTTGTTTCAGTTCGACCTGCAGTCGCATATGAAATGGACGAAGGGAGAAATCTAGCAAGACTTTTCCCGCAAGATCTCCTGCAAGAAGAGGATAATCTCCAACTTCGACTTGTCAATTTTATTTCTCATGAAAATAGCAAGTTAACTCAAAGAATTTATCACACGAATAGTCAATTCGTTCGAACTTGCTTGATAGTGAATTGGGAACAAGAAGAAAAAGAGGGGGCTCGTGCTTCCCTTGTTGAGTTAAGAACAAATGATCTGATTCGCGATTTCCTAAGAATTGAGTTAGTCAAGTCCACTATTTCATATACAAGAAGAAGGTATGATAGGACAAGTGCAGGACCGATTCCCAATAATGGGTTAGATCGCAACAATACCAATTCCTTTTATTCCAAGGCGAGGATTCAATCACTTAGCCAACATCAAGAAGCTATTGGCACCTTGTTGAATCGAAATAAAGAATACCCATCTTTGATGATTTTGTCGGCATCCAACTGTTCTCGAATTGGTTTATTCAAGAATTCGAAATATCCCAATGCGGTAAAAGAATCGAATCCAAGAATTCTTATTCGAGATATTTTTGGGCTCTTAGGCGCTATTGTACCTAGTATATCGAATTTTTCTTCATCTTACTATTTATTAACACATAATCAGATCTTGTTAAAAAAATACTTCTTCCTTGACAATTTGAAACAAACCTTCCAAGTACTTCAAGGGCTTAAATACTCTTTAATAGATGAAAATAAAAGGATGTCAAATTTCGACAGTAACATCATGTTGGATCCATTCCATTTGAATTGGCACTTTCTCCATCATGACTCATGGGGGGAGACATTGGCAATAATTCACCTTGGACAATTTATTTGCGAAAATGTATGTCTATTTAAATCGCACATAAAAAAATCTGGTCAAATTTTCATTGTTAATATGGACTCCTTTGTTATAAGAGCAGCTAAGCCTTATTTGGCCACTATAGGAGCAACTGTTCATGGTCATTATGGAAAAATCCTTTACAAAGGGGATAGGTTAGTTACCTTTATATATGAAAAATCGAGATCTAGTGATATAACGCAAGGTCTTCCAAAAGTAGAACAAATATTCGAAGCGCGTTCAATTGATTCACTATCGCCGAATCTCGAAAGGAGAATTGAGGATTGGAATGAGCGTATACCAAGAATTCTTGGGGTTCCCTGGGGATTCTTGATTGGAGCTGAGCTAACCACCGCCCAAAGTCGTATCTCTTTGGTTAATAAGATCCAAAAGGTTTATCGATCCCAAGGGGTACAGATCCATAATAGACATATAGAGATTATTATACGCCAAGTAACATCAAAAGTACGGGTTTCCGAAGATGGAATGTCTAATGTTTTTTTACCTGGGGAATTAATAGGACTATTGCGAGCGGAACGAGCAGGGCGAGCTTTGGATGAATCGATCTATTATCGGGCAATCTTATTGGGAATAACAAGGGCTTCCCTGAATACCCAAAGTTTCATATCTGAAGCAAGTTTTCAAGAAACTGCTCGAGTTTTAGCAAAAGCTGCCCTACGAGGTCGTATTGATTGGTTGAAAGGCCTGAAAGAAAACGTAGTTCTGGGGGGAATTATACCTGTTGGTACCGGATTCCAAAAATTTGTGCATCGTTTCCCACAAGACAAGAACCTTTATTTCGAAATTCAAAAAAAAAATTTATTCACGTCGGAAATGAGAGATATTTTGTTTCTCCATACAGAATTAGTTTCTTCTGATTCTGACGTAACAAACAATTTCTATGAGACATCAGAACCCCCATTTACTCCCATTTATACGATTTAAGGATATATAAAGCATATAAAGCATATTTTTTTAGTTTAATTGAAACTAGACTTTTGACCTTAGAATGCTAACAGGTCTTATTTTAGATTTTATATTTTCTTTACTAAATAAAAGAAGTCCGTTAATTTATTAAGGCTGTGTTTGTTTATATCATGTATCAATGGCCAATTCTGAGTAGAAGGTTCCATCGGAACAATTATTATTTATTTCAAGATATTTCGGCTCTTTCTTAATCTTCAAAAAGAAATAAATTCCGTAATGGTAAGACGAAAAAAAGAAAAAAAAAGAGAAGTGTGGAAAAAATGACAAGAAGATATTGGAACATCAATTTGAAAGAGATGATAGAAGCGGGAGTTCATTTTGGTCATGGTATTAAGAAATGGAATCCTAAAATGGCCCCTTACATCTCGGCAAAGCGTAAAGGTACTCATATTACAAATCTCGCTAGAACGGCTCGTTTTTTATCAGAAGCCTGTGATTTAGTTTTTGATGCGGCAAGTCAGGGAAAAAGCTTCTTAATTGTTGGTACCAAAAAAAGAGCAGCGGATTTAGTAGCATCAGCTGCAATAAGGTCTCGTTGTCATTATGTTAATAAAAAGTGGTTCAGTGGTATGTTAACGAATTGGTCGATTACCAAAACTAGACTTTCTCAATTTAGAGACTTAAGAGCGGAAGAAAAGATGGGAAAATTCCACCATCTCCCAAAAAGAGATGTGGCAATCTTAAAGAGAAAATTATCTACCTTGCAAAGATATCTCGGCGGGATTAAATATATGACGAGGTTGCCTGACATTGTGATCGTCCTTGATCAGCAAAAAGAGTATATAGCTCTTCGGGAATGCGCCATTTTGGGGATTCCTACTATTTCTTTAATCGATACAAATTGTGACCCAGATCTCGCGAATATATCGATTCCTGCCAACGATGACACTATGACTTCCATTCGATTGATTCTTAACAAATTAGTATTTGCAATTTGTGAGGGCCGTTCTCTCTATATAAGAAATCATTGATTAAGATTAAGAAGAATAGTGAATTCTTAAGCAACTACGAATAGTGAATTCTTAAGCAACTACGTAGATTTATGGGATCAGTTACTATTTTTTTTTTGTTTTGCCTAGATAAAAGAAGGGGAATATTGATATATATTAGAGGGTATTGATATATATTATCATTTGATGTGATTTCTTGGTATCCTAAATATAAGATTAATACTTCAAGTTGCTGAGTTGAGAAAGAGATGGTTGAATCAAAAGAATTCCTTTTTTGAAGTTCAATTTTTATCAGAGGACAATATGAATATTACACCATGTTCCATTAAAACACTCAAGGGGTTGTATGATATATCAGGCGTAGAAGTAGGCCAACACTTCTATTGGCAAATAGGAGGTTTCCAAATTCATGCCCAAGTACTCATCACTTCTTGGGTCGTAATTACTATCTTGCTGGGTTCAGTTATCATAGCTGTTCGGAATCCACAAACCATCCCAACCGACGGTCAGAATTTCTTCGAATATGTCCTTGAGTTTATTCGAGATTTGAGCAAAACTCAGATTGGAGAAGAATACGGTCCCTGGGTTCCCTTTATTGGAACTATGTTCCTTTTTATTTTTGTTTCGAATTGGTCGGGTGCTCTTTTACCTTGGAAAATTATAGAGTTACCCCATGGGGAATTAGCAGCGCCCACGAATGATATAAATACTACTGTTGCTTTAGCTTTACTCACATCAGCGGCATATTTTTATGCGGGTCTTAGCAAAAAAGGATTGAGTTATTTCGAGAAATATATTAAACCAACCCCAATCCTTTTACCAATTAACATCCTAGAAGATTTCACAAAACCATTATCGCTTAGTTTTCGACTTTTCGGAAATATATTGGCGGATGAATTAGTCGTTGTTGTTCTTGTTTCTTTAGTCCCCTTAGTAGTCCCTATACCGGTCATGTTTCTTGGATTATTTACAAGCGGTATTCAAGCTCTTATTTTTGCAACGTTAGCCGCAGCCTATATAGGTGAATCCATGGAAGGTCATCATTGAATTGACTAATTTTCGAAATAGTCTTTTTTTTTAGCTTAGCCCAATTCATGCATGGTTGCAGATAATCCTCCTGGTTAGAAAACTAACTAGTTCGAAATGCGTAACCTAGAGTTGTAGGAGAGAGAATAGACTATATTACGGAATTGTTAAATTATATATGCATTCAGGGGGGGGGGCGAAATCCAGTTAGATCTATATCCTTAATGTCTATAAGACAGTCATCTTTTGTGCGGCTTTCTAATTCTAAGGAATGATTTTGGAATTGGATTCAATAGAAAATAAGAAAATATGCAAACAAAATAGAAGATACAAATGTATATAGGATTTTATTTATTTATAAGTTAGATTAGATTCATTATCTAATCCGATATATAGAATTCCGGAATTGGATTCCATATCCAGTTCTATGCAGCATATTGTTCTCAATTATATATCTTTATTTGATTCCTATTGGATTTGGATTAGTTCGATTTCAATAGGGGTTCTTCCTGTATTTCGTCTTTTATTATGGATTAGATGAAGGGAAAAAAAGGGAACTCAAGGATATCGAAAAGTAAAAAAAGATGGAATGAAAGGGTGGTTGGTTGGAAAGAAAGAGAAATAGAATAATGAAAAGCATATGGATTTACACAAACCTCTAATGATTAGAAACTAAAAACGAGATCTCGAAGTAGTTCGGATGATTTAGATTATCATTTCAATTTGTACTTTTTAGTTACTTCTACCCAATAGAGCTTAGAAGTTAAAAGTAATAATTTCTTGGTTGATTGTATCCTTAACCATTTTTTTTTTTTGACACGAGGAACTCACCATGAATCCACTAATTGCTGCTGCTTCCGTTATTGCTGCTGGATTGGCTGTAGGGCTTGCTTCTATTGGGCCTGGAGTTGGTCAAGGTACTGCTGCAGGACAAGCTGTAGAGGGTATTGCGAGACAGCCAGAAGCAGAAGGGAAAATACGAGGTACTTTATTGCTTAGTCTAGCTTTTATGGAAGCTTTAACAATTTATGGACTAGTTGTGGCACTAGCGCTTTTATTTGCGAACCCTTTTGTTTAATCCTAAAAAAGAAAATAAGTCCTTTAGATTAGATACTTTTTTCTTTTTTTTAGTAAATTGGTATTTGCTTCTGTAATTCCAAGTATATCAATACTTTTTTTTATTATATTATTCCAGAAATTTTTTATTTATCGGGACAGACAATATCCTGGGAAGGGTTGATTTGAGCATGATCAATTTAGGTAGAAGATATGCTCGCCCTCTTCCTTCCCGTCCTTAGTTTAGGATAGTGGAAAGTCTTTTTCCTTTTATTTTAGGAATTTTGGGAACATTTTAACAAAGGAGATCTTTCACAGATCAAACGAGACCTAAGACTTAATCTAAAAGAAATTATTAGATTGAATCTATTTGCATTAAAAAAATTGCATTAAAAAAACCGATAAAAAAGGGCGAGCGAAGTAAGTGATCGAAAAACTTTCTTCTTTGTTCGTCCTATCTATAAGAGGAGAGCATATGAAAAATGTAACCCATTCTTTTGTTTTTTTAGCTCACTGGCCATTCGCTGGGAGTTTCGGGCTTAATACCGATATTTTAGCAACAAATCTAATAAATCTAACTGTAGTGGTTGGCGTATTGATTTTTTTTGGAAAGGGAGTGTGTGCGAGTTGTCTATTTCAAGAATAGATTGGATCTATCCGGCTGCACTTTAGAATATTTTTTAGTATTTTTTTTTGGGGATAAATAAGAAAAGGTGCACGATCTCCACGAATTACTTCTGAATAACTTCAGAAATCATATGGAAGAACCATAGCATTTCGCGACTCATTGGTAAATTTACTTTGATTCTCTATAGACCAATAATGTGAGACCATTAACACGGTTAAAGCTAAACTGCTTGAAGTCCAGGCAAAAAGGGGTACTCTTTCTACAACTATATTAGTATCGAAATGCTTTATTAGTATCCAAATGCTTAAAACGGGAAATAGTTAGTGTCGAATTTATCTGATATAGAACACTCATATCGATAAAATGGTTTGAACTATTTACTAGAGGGGCACCCTGCCCTTTTTCCAATGCCGAATCGACGACCTGTGTATAAAAAAAAAAGAAAAATTTTTTGGATTTAAGGAAAGAAAAATAATTCTAGCAATTTTCATTTTCCTTTTATTTACTTCGTTTTTCTTAATGAAATTGTTAACTAACAGAGCAAAACAAATAAAGAAACAACTTTGCTGACCATGATAGATTTTTATCTAGTCGGAAGAGTCCTCTTAATATTTATCTAGTCTTATATACGTTTCTGTATATTGAAATACAAAGAGAAAAGAGGATAGAGGATAGGCTCATTACATAAAAAAAAGATATGGAAATAACCATAATACATAGCAAAAAAGAAAAAAAGGAGCGTGAGAGCCAAATGAATCGAAAGATTCATGTTTGGTTCGGGAAGAGATCATAAAAGTTGTAAACTTAATAGCAAGATAATCTACTTTCATTAAAAGATTTATTAGATAATCGAAAACAGAGGATCTTAAGTACTATTCGAAATTCGGAAGAATTGCGTAGAGGGACCCTTGAACAACTCGAAAAAGCTCGGCTTCGATTACAGAAAGTCGAACTAGAAGCAGATGAGTATCGGATGAATGGATACTCTGAGATAGAACGAGAAAAAGCAAATTTGATTAATGCTACTTCTATGAGTTTGGAACAATTAGAAAAGTCTAAAAATGAAACCCT